GTCGAAGTGGAATCGTAGCACATTCTGTTCTACGATGAGAAAGAATGCAATATAAAAAAGGATAGCGAACGGATTACCTACTCCTAAGGGTCAAAGCAAGCCTTTTAATTCAATTCTTTATTCTTACATTAAAGAATGAATTAAATCTCCCCAAGTAGGATTCGAACCTACGACCAGTCAGTTAACAGCCGACCGCTCTACCACTGAGCTACTGAGGAACAAGGGGAGATTCGACCTCCTAGAGTTCAACTCCCGCTCTCAACCCATGAACAATATGAGTCCGAAGCTTCTTTCGTAACTCCCGGAATTTCTTCGTAGTGGCTCCGTTCCATGCCTGATTTCATAGGGAAGCCAAAAGTGGCTCCATTTCATTCTATTTCACTTCCTAGCACTTCCTATCATTTAATATCCATCCCTTTTTGGTCTTATTGACAAAAGAGATGTCATTTATAGTCTATCTCTTTCTATATATGGAAAGTCAAGAAATTCTCATCGAAACATCGAGAAATTGTGCATATAGAAAACTCTAAAGAAAGAAAAAAAGGAGACCCGTGCCATTATTTTCAAATCTTTTCTACTTAGTAGTCTAAGTTTCTCGATGAGGATAATTAATTCGGTCGTTGTGGTCGGACTCTATTATGGATTTCTGACCACATTCTCCATAGGTCCCTCTTAGATCTTCTTTCTCCAATCTTGGGTTAGGGAAGAAGGCGATATTCGCGACTACTGGCGGTTTCATTATGGGGCAGCTCATGATCTTCATATCGATCTATTATCCACCTCCGCATCTATTCTTTCTTAGCTAAATGGGTGTAAGATCCATCCAATTTGGTTATATCATGGACTCGAAAAAAGGATCTGAATGTGACTGAAATGCACGATCTTCACAGGTATCACTTTTCACGATACCTAAACCTAAAAGGTGGAATAGCGATTTTCGAACCATTTCCTATAAGAGAATGATTTCCATTACTTTGAGAAATGGATTCTATATCAAACTATAGCTATTGCATTAAAGAAGAAAAGAAACTAATAGAAGTAGAAGACGCGAAATGGTAGTGAATAGAGAAAAAGATTCTTCTGATTTTCTTGTTCCTGAAAATATTCTATCTATCTCCTAGACGCCGTAGAGAATTGAGAATTTTCATGTCTTTCAATTCTCGTACTCGTAATTGGAAAGTTACGGAAGGAGATCCACTATTTTGCAATGAAAACAACATAAAAAACTCTGGACAATTTCGAAATCAGACCAAGCGTCTTAATACATATGCAAAAAAATTCATTATTGGCCCACATTGATTACAAGATTTAGCTTTTATTAATCGCTATTGGTTTGATACGAATAATGGCAATCGTTTCAGTATATTAAGGATACAGATGTATCCACAATTCATTTAGAGTTACTTAATAACCTATTTCTTATACTATATCTCTATCCCGTGAAATTCTCGAGCCGAAAGATGGATGCATATGCTGTGTTTCATTTTGCTAAATGATATCAATTAAATGGTGTATCAATTCTATTCTATAAATTGGATATAGCAATAAATAAATCAGCAAAATTCTTTTATTTTAGTTTTAGATAGAAGAAATGTTTCTTCTATCTAAAACTAAAATAAAAGAATGTACCCTTCTATCCAAATCCTATTTGCATCGATAAAATAAATCCAAATCCTAGATTCCAGCAGTAGATGAATAATTGCAAATTTTTGTGTGTACGATATTCAAATAACTTCAAAATAACTGAAATAATTTTTTATTTTTCCTGATCAGAAAAATACATGAAAAAGAAAGGAGGTAGAAAAAATTTTTGATTTATGGTTAAAGAAGAAAAACAAGAAAACAGGGGTTCTGTTGAATTTCAAGTATTCAGTTTCACCAATAAGATACGGAGACTTGCTTCACATTTGGAATTACACAAAAAAGATTTTTCATCGGAAAGAGGTCTACGAAGACTTTTGGGAAAACGTCAACGTTTGCTAGCTTATTTGGCAAAGAAAAATAGAGTGCGTTATAAGAAATTAATAAGTCAGTTGGGTATTCGGGAGAAGTAATTTAATTGTTCGAATTTTTTTCTTATTTTATTAGTAGTCTTATAGTAGTCTTAGATTTTGCATTTTGATGAGCCTCATTTTGAGGAATTCATGGAATAATCTATTTTCATAGAATAATGAATTAAGGAAAAAAGAATAAAAATAAGGATACATAACATAAAAAAAAGAATAGATAAGACGATATTCGCCCTCCCCCTACATATTTAATTTCTTCTCCTATACAAAAACCAGCAAGACCCACTCCATTAGTAATCCCATCAATGACACCTTTATCAAAAAAATGCATTAATTCGGCTAATCTTCTTATACCCAGGATAAATATCCTCGTATAGAAAATATCTATATAACCACGATTATATGACCAGTTGTATATTGTTTTTTTTACTTGACCAAAAAGGGTCTTTTGGGGATTTCCTTTTATAAGGAAATTTTTAAAATTCAAATTCTGAAAAAAAGAATAAGCGGATCCATAGAAGATATATGCTATGAATAGACCAAAAAAAGCTAAACTTACAGAATAAATTGCATTAGTGATAAATTCATATGAATTTATGGGATAACTTTCCTGGAAAGAGTTTATTGAAGGAGTTAGCCACTTTGATAATATGGTTAACTCCGATATTTCATTATCCATTACTCCATTATCAAAATGGATTCCTATAAATCCAATGAACAAAGTAAAAAGGAGTAATATAAGAAGAGGAAATAGCATAGTATTTCCTGTTTCATGAGGATAGACAAAAGTGTTTTTAACTCCCAAGGGACTACTAAAGAATCGTATTCTATTTCTTGTATTAACAGAAATTTTTGATATATTTTGTGAAAAAAAAGAAACTCCACTTTTCGTTGTTGATAAAACAAAATCCCTATTGATTCCTTTGGATAAACTTTTTCCCCATAAGGATATTGAATACAACGAACCCTCTTTAGTACTACTATAATTTTTAAAATGGACACGCAAATCCCCATCAAAAGTAAGTAAATATATCCGAAACATATAAAATGCGGTTAATCCTGCAGTAAAAGAGGCTATTATTCCAAAAATGGGTGAATACAACCAACTATTACTAAGGATTTCATCTTTGGACCAGAAGCAAGCAAGAGGTGGAATACCACAAAGAGAAAGCGTACCCCATAAAAAAGTAATTCTTGTAATTGGAACATATTTTCTTAAACCACCCATAAGAACCATATTCTGACTTTTATCTGGTGAATATCCAACAAGAGGTTCCATTGAATGAATAATGGATCCGGATCCCAAGAACAATAAAGCTTTCGAATAAGCATGAGTAATCAAATGGAATAAAGCCGCTTGATAAGAACCTATACCTAGAGCTAACATCATATAACCCAATTGAGACATTGTAGAATAGGCTAAGCTTCTTTTAATATCTGTCTGAGCAAGAGCTAAAGTAGCCCCTAAGAAGAGTGTTATTGTACCTACTAAAGAAATAAAATTCATTATCAAAGGTAGAGATATGAAAAGAGGAAGAAGTCGAGCTAAAAGAAAAATCCCCGCAGCCACCATAGTTGCTGCGTGTATAAGAGCCGAAATGGGAGTGGGTCCTTCCATAGCATCGGGCAACCATACGTGAAGAGGGAATTGTGCGGATTTTGCAACTGCACCAAGGAATAATAAAAAAGCACACAAAGTAGTAAGTAAGGAATTAATCCCATTATTAGGAATCCAGTTATTAGCTATTTTGAACAAATCCCGAAACTCTAAACTACCGGTTATCCAAAAAAAACCTAAAATCCCTAATAACAGACCAAAATCCCCTACACGATTAGTTACAAAAGCTTTTTGACAAGCACTCGCAGCAATTGGCCGCGTAAACCAAAAGCCTATTAATAAATAGGAACACATTCCTACAAGTTCCCAAAAAAAATAAATTTGTATCAAATTGGAACTAGTAACCAAACCCAACATGGAAGTAGTAAAAAAACTTATATAAATAAAAAATCTCAAATATCCTTCATCGTGAGACATATAATCATCACTATAAATAAGAACCAAGATTCCTACAGTAGTAATTAGTATTAACATAATGGAAGTAAGGGGATCGATCAAGTATCCAAATTCTAAGGAAAAATCATTATTTATGGTCCAAGACCATAGGTATTGATAGGTAGAATTTCCGTTAATTTGTTGAATAGACAGGTAAACTGAGAATACCATGGCTATACTTAAAAGTAAAACACTAGGAAAAGCCCATATGCGACGAAGATTTTTTGTTGCTGTCGGAATAAGAAAAAGACCAAACCCCATTGACATAATAACTGGAAGTGGGAGAAGAGGGATTACCCAGGCATATTGATATGTATGTTCCATAAGAAAAGAAATAGCAATTTTTAGTTGAAATTTAATTTATAGTTTAATTTTTCTATAAAATTGTTTCCGATTCACCAAACCTATTCTTATCTCCTTCTGAAGGAATTAAAAAAACTAAATAAGAATAAGAAAAAATACAGGAATTTTTAATTTATCAAAAAATGTCTCATTGAAATATGAAAAAATACAGAATGGGTTTTGTTGCTTAAATTAAAAAAGTCGATCAAATAATTTCGTTATCTAATTATTAGAGAAAATAAAAAAAAAAGATTGAACAATTTGACTCTCTATTCAGTTTTGTATTTCTTTCTGTTAAAATAAAATAGCTCTCTTGTTTTGTAACTGGTTGATTGAATTCCAAAAACAACCCATATTTATAGGAAATTCTATAATATTCCTTACTTCATATAAAATGGAAATCCTAATGACTAGAATTATCTAAGTTTTAGAATGTCTTGTTTAAGAGACTGAGTATTTTTTTATTTTAATTGAAATTCCATTCTGGAATACCGTTCTGAACTTAATTAACTAGTTGAATTTTACCTTCTTTTTATCTCCTCATCTTATACAAAGGTTTATCCCCATATTGTATATTTATATATAAAGTATATTTGATATATAATTGATATATAAATTGATTTAAACAGAAAAACCCTTTATAGAATATATCTTTGTATATATTCTATATTATTAAAAGTCTAAAATAGGTATAAAAAATACGCCAAAAAACTCTTGTCTTATCCACATTAGAGAAAATAAAGTAAAAAAAAAATTAGAATTTTAGTATCTTTCAGTGTCTAAGTATAAATACTAAAAAATAAATAAAGAAGGATTTATTTGTAGCAATAGATGTCTTTCACATACAACTAAAAAAAGTAATCCCCTTTTTGAATGGCAGTTCCAAAAAAACGTACTTCGATGTCAAAAAAACGCATTCGTAAAAATATTTGGAAAAAAAAAACTTATTTTTCCATAGTACAATCTTATTCCTTAGCAAAATCAAGATCATTTTCTAGCGGCAACGAAAATCCAAAACCAAAAGGTTTTTCTGGACAACAAACAAAAAACAAATAATAAGGTTTTAGAATAATCTGAATTAACCTATCCAAAAGAAATTCCAATTATTCATTTATAGTAAATAATTAGAATTAATGTACTTTTATGTGTCGAATTCCTCGGTACAAGATTCTTAAAATGAATCCCCCCATTATCTATCGTTATACGTTATATAGAACAAAAGTTTTTGGTATATTGTGTCTTTAGTATTCTTTTCCTGTCAAAGCACTTTTTATATTTTTATATTTATAATAGAATCCTCATAAAAAAATATGAGGATTCTAGAATCCTATGGACTTTCCCGATCTCGACGGTTCACAAGAAAATCACTATTATTCTTTAAGTTCACTTTAGCCGCCATGGTGAAATTGGTAGACACGCTGCTCTTAGGAAGCAGTGCTCAAGCATCTCGGTTCGAGTCCGAGTGGCGGCATTCTCGAAAAAGAATACAATAGATTAGAAAATGGATTCAATTCAAAATTTCCAATTTTGTAATGGGACTTTCTCTTTATGCTATTTGCAACTTTAGAACATATACTAACTCATATCTCTTTCTCAACCATTTCCATTGTGATTACGATTCATTTGATAACCTTATTAGTTCGTGAACTTAGGGGATTGCGTGATTCTTCAGAAAAAGGAATGATAGCTACTTTTTTCTCTATAACAGGATTCTTAGTTTCTCGTTGGGTTTCTTCGGGACATTTTCCATTAAGTAATTTATACGAGTCATTGATCTTCCTTTCATGGGCTCTGTATATTCTTCATAGCATTCCTAAGATACAGAACTCTAAAAATGATTTAAGCACAATAACTACACCAAGTACTATTTTAACGCAAGGTTTTGCCACATCAAGTCTTTTAACTGAAATGCATCAATCTACAATACTAGTACCTGCTTTACAATCTCAATGGTTAATGATGCATGTCAGTATGATGTTACTAAGCTATGCAACTCTTTTGTGCGGATCCTTATTATCCACCGCTCTTTTAATCATTAAATTTCGAAAGAATTTTGATTTTTTTTCTAATTCTAAAAAGAAAACAAATGTTTTAAGTAAAACATTTTTCTTTAGTGAGATTGAATATTTTTATGCAAAAAGAATTGCTTTAAAAAACAGCTCTTTTCCGGCATTTCCAAATTATTACAAATATCAATTAGCCGAGCGTTTGGATTCTTGGAGTTATCGTATCATTAGTCTAGGGTTTACCCTTTTAACCATAGGTATTCTTTGTGGAGCAGTATGGGCTAATGAGGCCTGGGGATCCTATTGGAATTGGGATCCTAAAGAAACTTGGGCATTTATTACCTGGACCATATTTGCAATTTATTTGCATAGTAGAACAAATCAAAATTGGAAAGGTACGAATTCAGCACTCGTAGCTTCAATAGGATTTCTTATAATTTGGATCTGTTATTTTGGTATCAATTTGTTAGGAATAGGTTTACATAGTTATGGTTCATTTACATTACCATCTAAATGATTAAATAACATAAAATACATATTTTTTGAAGGTTTTTTGTTTTATTTGAGAACCCCTTGAACGTTTTTTCAAAGGGTTCTCAAAAATTGGAGATAGATCTTAATTAGACTTTTTTTCTTTTTTCTGCATTTTTAGGTTTTTCCACTACGAAGAACAGACTGGTTAAAAAAATAAAATTTATTTAGGATAATAACTGGATAATAAAGCCTCCACCCTGTCAACGGATAACGAGAGAACAAAATCTGGATAAATACCAATTCCTATTACTGGTAAAAAGATACAGATTAAAAGAAAGAGTTCTCGTGGTCCAGAATCCACAAAATTTGCATTTGGAACATGAAATAGCTTGTATCCATAGAACATCTGGCGTAACATAGCTAATAAATAAATAGGAGTTAATATCATTCCAATTGCCATTACAAAAGTAATTAGCATTTTTGGCATTAACATAAATTTAGGACTAGTAATTAGTCCAAAAAATACTACTAATTCTGCAACAAAACCACTCATTCCTGGCAAAGCAAGAGAAGCCATTGAAAATGTACTAAACATGGTAAAAATTTTTGGCATTGGAATAGATATTCCCCCCAGTTCTTCCAGATAAACAAGACGCATTCTATCACAAGCTGTTCCCGCTAAGAAAAAAAGTGTAGCACCAATAAATCCATGGGATAATATTTGTAAAATAGCTCCATTTAGTCCAATGTTGGTTATGGAACCAATTCCTATAATTATGAAACCCATGTGAGATACAGAGGAGTAAGCTATTCTTTTTTTGAAATTTCGTTGACCAAGAGAAGTTGAAGCTGCATAGATTATTTGAACCGTTCCTATTATTACCAACCAGGGGGAAAATAGATAATGAGCATGAGGTAACAATTCCATATTGATCCGAATCAATCCGTATGCTCCCATTTTTAATAGAATTCCCGCCAAAAGCATACATGTACTATAATGTGCTTCCCCATGGGTGTCTGGTAACCACGTATGTAGAGGTATAATCGGCAATTTGACAGCATAAGCAATAAGAAAGCCAAAATAAAGCAGTATTTCCAATGTTACAGGGTATGATTGATTAATCAATCTTTCCAAGTCTAATCTCGGTTCGTTGGAACCATATAAGCCCATACCCAAAACCCCGATTAAGAAAAAAATGGAACCCCCTGCAGTATACAAAATAAACTTGGTAGCTGAATACAGACGTCTCTTTCCCCCCCACATGGATAAAAGTAAGTAAACTGGAATTAATTCTAACTCCCACATGATAAAAAAAAGTAAAAGGTCTCGTGAAGAAAATAATCCTATTTGACCGCTATACATTGCTAACATCAGGAAATAGAATAATCCCGAATTCCGGGTAACCGGCCAAGCTGCTAAAGTAGCTAAAGTAGTAATAAATCCTGTCAATAAAATAGATCCTAATGAAAGTCCGTCGATTCCCAATCTCCAGTGGAAATCAAAAACATCTATCCATTGATAATCCTCCTTTAATTGGATTAAAGGATCCTCCAATTGGAAATGATAACAGAATGCATAAGTCATTAGAAGGAATTCTAATAAACAAATGGATATAGTATACCACCTAACTATTTTGTTTCCTTTATGAGGTAAAAAGAAAATAAAAGAGCCTGCAAATATCGGAAAAACAACAAGTATTGTTAACCAAGGAAAATAACTCATGATAAAGTAATAAAGACAAGATACATTTTGACCAGAAAAGCCTATGCTCGATTATTTCGAGCACAGGCTTCTTCGGTAAAGAGGAATCAGATGATTCAAGTGGAGTTTTTTGTAACGTATCAATAAGATAGAGCCATGCTACGGGTTGTTTCAGGCCCTAAATAAACGCGTACACTTAAAAAATCTGTTGGGCAAGCAGATTCGCATCTCTTACAACCCACACAATCCTCAGTTCTCGGTGCGGAAGCAATTTGCTTGGCTTTACATCCATCCCAAGGTACCATTTCTAGTACATCTGTTGGACAAGCCCGTACACATTGAGTACATCCTATACATGTATCATAAATTTTTACAGAATGTGACATTGGATCTATAAATTTTCCTTTTCAACATAAAAATTTTCGATCTGGTAAAAATTAAATTAGTACTATATAAGTTAGATGTATTGTAGACACCAGACGAAGCAATGATTTATACAAACTTTAATAAAAAATGCAATATATTTCTTAACCTGTTTGTGAGAAAGCGTGAAAAGAGCCAAGAGACTTGAATTTAAGACTTCAACAGCCATAATTATACTAATTCTACATACTAATTTGAATTAGCCAATAAATTGGCTATCATCTTTTCAATAATTATTACAATATGCAAATTGCAATATCAATATTTCTATTTATCTTAATGTTCCATATTATTATATATGTGGTTTTGTTTAGCGAATTCAATGTCTAATTATTCAAAAAATTAGATTGATTGATACGAGTGGATTTCCTGTTGCGATGGATAGAAGAAAGAATCGATAGTCCAATAGCTGCTTCAGCAGCCGCAAGGGCTATAACAAAAATTGCGAAAATGTCCCCTTTTAATTGGCGACTATCAAATAGATCAGAAAATGTTACGAGGTTTAGATTAATTGAATTGAGTATAAGTTCAAGACATATTAGAGCTCTAACCATGTTTCGGCTTGTGATCAATCCATAGATACCAATCGAAAATAAATAGACACTCAAAAAAAGTACATGCTCAAACATCATTAACTAACTCCTTTTCAATTTCGATTCATTTCAATATAAGGACAAGAATTGAACCGATTCAATTAATTAGAATAAAACAATTACGCAACAAAAGAGGGTATTTGTTGTGTTGGCAATAGATAGGTTTTACTAAATCAGAATTGTTATTCTTTAGTTATTTTTTTAGATTAGAAATTCGAAGTATTTTTTATTGTCGAGCCATAGTAATTGCACCTATCAAAGAAACTAGAAGAATTAGGGAAATGAGTTCAAACGGAAGATAAAAATCGGTTGCTAAATGAATCCCAATTTGTTGAACGTTATTTATGAGACCCTGTTCTACTATTTGGTTTGATCTTGTAGTCCAAAGAATTCCATACCATGATGTATCTGGGATAGTAGTCATTAGTGAAAAAGGAATAGTTATACAAACGAGTGAAGTAAACCCATCTCCGATAGTCCAAAAATTCTTATCTTTAGACCACTCTGAGTCGTTTACAAACATTACAGCAAATATGATTAAGACATTTATAGCTCCCACATAAATAAGAAGTTGTGCAACAGCTACAAAGTAGGAATTGAGTAAAAAAAAGAATAAGGATATACAAATAAGGACTAATCCCAGCGAAAAAGCAGAATAAATCGGGTTGGTAAGTAATACTACTCCTAGACCTCCTAGTAGAAGAACAAATCCCAAAAATAGCACAAGAATCTCATGTATTGGTCCAGGTAAATCCATTATGGATAAGAAGAAATTAATAGTATAATATTTTTCATGAACTGACTAAAACTAAAAGATTCAGGGAAGTAAAAAAATATTATTATATATGTATAAATTGTATAGTTAGAAATCACATCATGAAAATCTACTTCATTGAAAATCTGGAATAATAATAATTTGCAATAAGCAGTAGTTTTTTATTTTTCTTTCTATTTTTTATTTTTCTTTCTAGTTTAGTAAAAAATTATTGCTATTGGACTTTTCTAACAAAAAACTCCTAGTACTTAGTAATCAGTAATTGTTCTTGAATTCCAATATTTTTCTTCGTCTATTTTACTTTGAGGCGAATTTCTAATTGTTTGAATTGTATAATCTCCCATTATAGAGATTGGTAACCGACTCAAAGCAATTTGATTGTAATTCAATTCATGACGATCATAAGTAGAAAGTTCATATTCTTCAGTCATTGATAAACAGTTTGTTGGACAGTATTCAACACAGTTACCACAAAATATACAAACTCCGAAATCAATACTATAATTAAGTAATTGTTTCCTTTTAATATCTTTTTCAAATCTCCAATCCACAAGGGGTAGATCTATCGGGCATACGCGAACACATACTTCACAAGCAATGCACTTATCAAATTCAAAGTGTATTCGCCCCCGGAAACGCTCCGATGTAATTGATTTTTCATAAGGGTAGTGAATCGTTATAGGTAAACGATTTGTGTGGGATAAGGTAATTATGAAACCTTGACCAATGTATCTTGCGGCGCGTATTGTTTGTTGACCATAACTAATGAACCCAGTTATCATAGGGAACATATTTAAAATATCCATGAAATAAGGTATATTTCTTTCTCTTGTTTGAGAGAGCTTTTTTTGTGTTGAAGATATTTTTACTGTTATTGTATTATCTTATTTATAGTGAAACTAGTTGGGAAGAGGTTGTTAATAAGAGATTACCTAGAGAAATAGGTAAAAGAAATTTCCATCCAAGGTTTAATAACTGATCCATTCTCATCCTGGGTAAAGTCCATCTTATTGTGATAGAAATGAAGAGAAATAAATAAGCTTTAGTTAATGTAATAAGGATACCCATTATTATTTCCAAAATTCCAACCATTTTATTCATTTGTAAAAATCCAAAAACGGATATATAGGGAATAGAAAAATGCCATCCGCCTAAGTAAAGAACAGTTACAAATAAAGAGGAAACTAATAAATTTAGGTAAGAAGCAAGATAAAATAAACCATATTTAATACCAGAATATTCGGTTTGATAACCTGCTACTAATTCTTCCTCCGCTTCTGGTAAATCAAAGGGTAATCTTTCACATTCTGCCAAAGAAGAAATTAGAAAAACTAGAAAACCTATAGGCTGCCGCCAAAGATTCCACCCTAAAAAACCATATTTTGACTGTGCTTCAACAATATCGACTGTACTTGAACTGTTAGATAATCATAGTCGATGATAACATCACAGCTCCCACCGCTATTCCAAAACCGTACATGAAACTTTAGTTTCATACGGCTTCTCTATGATCAAAAAAAAAAGAAAGGATTGTTTCATTTCGGTATTATCTCCTGAACGTAGATAGAGTTAGGTAAGATAAAATAGATTGAAAAGTTCTAAATTAGACCAAAGCAATTCCGTCTGCTAGAATAATAAAAAAGCGCTTCCGAATTGATCTCATCCTTTATATAATAAAATGACATTTTTTCTTTATTCAGTAATAACTTAATATTGGAATAAAACACCCGTTATACCAATTAATAAATGGAAAGAATTGGGCATTAGTTAGAAATTCTGTATGAATATGGATAAAGGAAGGAAAGAATAAATAAGGATCCTTTTTTATCTTACATTTCATATCTTTTGTCCTATTCTTCTTTCTCCGGGAAGGAGATACTTAAAAAGAAAAAAAGAATAAAGGTTTAATTCGTTCTTGATAGCCATTTCCTTAACAAGTGAATGGGAACATACTCTGGATCGGAATTCGAAGAAAGTACTACTTGATCATTTCTACAATTTCAAGCCCTTTTTTTGATTTCCTTTATGAGTAAGAATTTATAATTCTTTAGATTCTCCCATTACTAATCCTTTATGTACTTTAGTGTTCCTAATCCCTCACTAACTTTTGATGGAATCCCTTATGGTTATTAAGTTATATATAATAGTAATAACAAAAAATATTCTAGTAATAGAATTCCATATCGCGAATTTTTTATTCCTGCCCGCTTCAAGATATGATGACTAATTAAAGAATCTTAATCTTGGGGTAAAGAGTTTACACTGCTTATGTTTACTTCAACTTTTTTCTTGTACATAGAAAATGAGATTTTTCTTTTTACTACAAATTAATAAGACGTTTTGTTTCACTCATATAGCTATCTAGTTAAACTTACCAACCTGAGAATAAGAAAAGGAAGATAAGTATTCAATGGATTTTAGAGGAAAAAGCCCCTATTTTAGCGAATCACACGTAGAGATATTGCTAGTACACAAAAAGTTAATGGTATTTCATAACTAATAGATTGAGCAGCTGCTCGTAGACCGCCTGAAAAAGAATATTTATTATTTGAACTATACCCTGCCATAAGGAGACCAATAGGAGCAATACTTGAAATGGCAATCCATAAAAAGACACCAATACTAAGATCAGCTAAGACAAAACGATATCCCAAAGGGATAACTAAAAAACTTAATAAAACGGATATGACTGCTATAGAGGGTCCAATGCTAAAAAAAGGAATATCTCCCCGGGATGGGAGGATATCTTCTTTAAAAAGGAGCTTTGTTCCATCTGCTATAGCTTGGAGCAGGCCCAAGGGACCCGCATATTCAGGACCAATACGTTGTTGTATTGATGCGGATATTTCTCTTTCTAACCACACAATTACGAGTACTTCTATTGTAATTCCCACTAGGAGGGTCAAAATGGGTAGAATCCATATCAGTCCATAGAGTTCTTTTAATAATTCCGATTTTGAAAAAGAATTGATAGTTTCCATCTCTACCCTATCTATTATCATTTCAACGATCAACTTCCCCCATAATGATATCTATACTACCTAATATCGTCATGATATCAGCCAATTTCATTTTTTTAACTAGCTGAGGAAGGATTTGTAAATTAATAAAACCAGGTGGACGAATTTTCCATCTCCAGGGGAAAAGACTATCATCTCCTACTAGATAAATTCCTAATTCACCTTTTGGAGCTTCCACTCTTACATAAAGCTCTTGCTTTGATAATTCAAAATTTGGGGAAGGTTTTTTCCCAAGAAATCTATATTCAAAATCATTCCATTCTGAATTCTTTGCGCTTTTAAAGCGTCGAGCTTCCAAATTTTCATAAGGGCCCCCAGGAATTTTTTCTACAGCCTGTTGAATAATTTTGATGGATTCTTTCATTTCACCGATTCGTACTAAATAGCGAGCTAATGAATCTCCTTCTTTTTGCCATTGGACTTTCCAATCGAATTGATTGTAAGACTCATAAGGGTCAATTTTACGAAGATCCCATTGTATTCCAGAAGCCCGTAACATTGGTCCTGACAAGCCCCAATTTACAGCTTCTTCTCCACTAATAAAACCGACTCCTTCAACTCGTTCTAAAAAAATGGGATTCTGTGTAATAAGTTGTTGATACTCAATAACTCCTTGTAAAAAATAATCACAGAAATCTAAACATTTATCCATCCATCCATAAGGTAGATCAGCAGCTACTCCTCCGATGCGAAAGTAATTATGCATCATTCGCATACCCGTAGCAGCTTCAAATAGATCATATATCAACTCTCTCTCTCTAAAAATGTAGAAAAAAGGGGTCTGTGCACCGAGATCCGCCATAAAAGGTCCAAGCCATAACAAGTGAGAAGCTATACGACTCAATTCTAACATAATTACCCTAATATAGCTGGCTCTTTGGGGTATTTGAATATTCTCCAAAAATTCTGGTGCATTTACCGTTATAGCTTCCGTAAACATAGTAGCTAAATAATCCCATCGTGTTACATAGGGCAAATATTGTATAATAGTTCTGTTTTCTGCGATTTTTTCCATTCCTCTGTGTAAATAGCCTAATACGGGTTCACAATCAATAACATCTTCACCATCGAGAGTAACGATCAGTCGAAGAACACCATGCATTGATGGGTGTTGAGGTCCCATATTTACTATCATGAAATCTTTTCTTGTAAGCGGTAGACTCATATCCTTATTTTTATTCTTTTTTCCTTAATTCATTATTCTATGAAAATAGATTATTCCATGAATTCCTCAAAATGAGGCTCATCAAAATGCAAAATCTAAGACTACTATAAGACTACTAATAAAATAAGAAAAAAATTCGAACAATTAAATTACTTCTCCCGAATACCCAACTGACTTATTAATTTCTTATAACGCACTCTATTTTTCTTTGCCAAATAAGCTAGCAAACGTTGACGTTTTCCCAAAAGTCTTCGTAGACCTCTTTCCGATGAAAAATCTTTTTTGTGTAATTCCAAATGTGAAGCAAGTCTCCGTATCTTATTGGTGAAACTGAATACTTGAAATTCAACAGAACCCCTGTTTTCTTGTTTTTCTTCTTTAACCATAAATCAAAAATTTTTTCTACCTCCTTTCTTTTTCATGTATTTTTCTGATCAG